TTATCTTCTACTTTAATATTAATATCTACCATCTAACTATTTTCTTTAGTTATTCACTAGAGCAATTATGATCTGGAAGTCGATCCGGGGCAAGTGTTCGGATCTATTATGACATAGTCGTGAGGCGCTTAACGGACCCTTTTTTTATCTTATAAAACTTTTTCTAGGTTTTGAATTGATGCCAAGTCTATTCATATCTCAATTTGAAGTTCCTAAAGAAAGCTGCTTTATATCTTACGTAGAACATATTACTATAATACTCTATTCCAAACCGCGGGAACAGTCATTAGTCATTACTAAGAGACATCCTAGTATTTCTATTTTAGTCATTCGAAGTTCTCTTTTATTAGTTTTAATAGCCGAAAAGAAAAGAAATCTATTTTTATTTTATCTGTATATTGTTTATCCCTATGAAATACCATACGAAATAGAACGATTTTAGAAGGAATATAATGAAATTTTGTGATTGGGTTCTTCCCAGAAAAACGATGCGTTTTATTTGACTGATCGAAACAACAAACAATTAATTATACCAAATATATGATTATTAAGAAATATAAAAATTCTAAACTTAAATTAAATAAATAATATTATATTAAATAATATAATATTATAGTAATTAAATAGTAATTAATAAAATAAAATTATTATTCGAAACGCCTTGTGATCTTCAACCAATTCTGCGCTTCAATATAATTACCGGGAGTAAGCGCTAGAGCTTGTTTCCAATATTCGGCAGCTTGATCGAACCAAGCTTCCGCAATTTCAGAATCTCCTTGTCGAATGGCCTGTTCTCCCCGGTCGGAATAGGTGAGTAAATTCCTTCCCTTAGAACCGTACTTGAGAGTTTCCGACCTCATACGGCTCGGCTCAGCAGTCAAGTTCTTTTGATGTCCCTTTTTTAATCTACCAGATCTAATTGAATGAGATTTCTCGTAGATCTATCCCAGTTTTTTATCTCGAGTTAACCAAAAGAAAAAGAGGTTATGGTTCTAAGTTTCAAACTTGAATATTATTTACTAATTTAATCAGTTTTCTCTTTTCTCCCACCTTCATAAAGCGCATAGGCATTTCCACTATTATTAGAGTAGAGTTTTCTAAAAAGGTAACTATCTCGGTTTCATATATGAATTTCTATAGAATCCGTGAAAAAGTCTTTCCTTTATTAATTTATTAATAATTATAAAAAGGAAAAGGCTTACTATCTTTGGGATCTGATGCTACACCGCTGCTCAATACACCTTAGGGGATCAACTCTATTACATAAGTTGATTCCTAACTTTTATCTCATATCATGACATAAATAAGCAGTCCTTAATTTATCGGCCCAAAACCTCGCGAATTGATCTTTACGGCGCTTCCTCTATCAATTAGATCCTTTATCCATAGAATTGTTTAGGCATACCTATTTCTTCATATTCATATCTCAAATTCTATGAAGTTTATTTCTTTCCTACAGCTGATAAAAATCGTTGTTTTGGCCGATACATATGTAGAAAGCCTATTTTTTCTAGTATTTATTAACAGATTTGCTCTTTTTTCCCTTTTTCGTTCTATAGTGGAGATAGTCGCACGTAATGACAGATCACGGCCATATTATTAAAAGCTTGTGGTAAGAATGGGTTTCGCTCTAGTGCACGAAAATAATATTCCAAAGCTTTCGTATGTTCTCCGTTTCGTGTGTGGATAAGGCCTATGTTGTAGAGTATATAACTTCGATCATAGGGATCAATTTCTAGTCGCATAGCTTCATAATAATTCTGTAAAGCTTCTGCGTAATTTCCTTCGGATTGAGCGGACATCCGTTACGGTCGTCATTCGATTTAAAGAATCTCCGTTTCAAAACCGTACATGAGATTTTCATCTCATACGGCTCCTCCTTTATGTACATAATCAGAATAATACATGGAATCAAAAAAGATTTAAATACTCTCATTATAAACTGAGCGGGGCTGGTGTTTTTACAAAAAATCTCTAGCCAACCTTCTTGTAAAAGATCTCTCCTTAACATCTAGTATGTTGGTACTAGATAAAAAGGGGTGACTCCAGTAATTTCTTTGTCTTAAACGCATCTTAATTTTCAGGAATAAGTCACTTCAACAGTCTTCGATGGTTATACGGGTATCCAAAACACGAACGAGATGGATGTTTGTTGTCCCAACCATTCTTTTTAGTCCCGATCCTGATAAGGAAAAGGGATAATTTATAACAAAGTTTTCGTGTTGTTGATTCCTAAGAGTAGTGCCTCTTCCTTTATGCCGCCTATTGGTACTAATGGAGCGAGTTTGACCTAACCCATAGATGTAACCTTTCGCTCAATACTCTAGAATCGACAATTGAAGCATTTGAGGTTGCATTAATCGGGGATACACGACAGAAGGGCTTGTCTTATTTACAAACTTCACCTTCAACAAGCGTAGATTTATTTCAATAATTTTTTTCTTTCTATCCCGAATAATAATGTGTCTCTTTCCTAAGAAGACTAAGAGTGGTAAAAAATATAAATAAAATAAAAAACTAAATTAAATTATAAAATTCTAATAAATTACTAAATTCAATTTTGAATTCTAAACTAAAGAAAATTTTAAAATAAATAAAAAAAAAATATATATATAGAATAATCAAATCGCACCATCTCTGTAATAGGCGAATGCCTCTTTCTCGCCCGAAGTTGTCGGAATTATTCGTAATAAGATATTGGCTACAATTGAAAAGGTCTTATCAATAAAATTTCCATTTATTCGAGATCTAGACATAGGCAGAAATTCATTCTATAATTTCTTTTAATTACCTTTCGTGAGAAAATAATCTCACAAACAACGGAATTTTACAATACGAAATAACATAAAAACATACTTAGTAAAATGAAACTTCGACTCAAATTGTTTCTTTTTGACAGGAATCAATAAAAACTCAGAAATCTTTTAAGCCGATTGGATTTCATCCAAATGTAAATTAAATTAAAATATAGTTGAAGAATCAACGAATTTATATCCTAATCTGTAGGATAATTCGAAAAGTTTTGATTGAATTATGATCCAAAGAGGAAAAAGAATCGAATAATCGTTCTATGATGGATAAAAATAGAATAAACCCCCGCTTTGTGTTGTGTATATAACGGATATACGCTATACAATCAAATATAAAAATTCCTGGGGCGTTTCATGAATTTGGAATAAATCTATGGGGTAAGGGGTTATTGTTGAAAGATCTAAAATTGGAAAGTAATTTTATAATTTTTATGAAAATATAATAATAATCTAAACTAAATATAATAATAATCTAAACTAAATATAATTATGATCTAAAGATAGCCATTAAACTTAAATATAGTCTCAAAAAATGGATCAATCGGTGGAGTCGTTCCAATTCAGGGATTTAATTCGGTATAAATATTCGAAAATAAAATAGGGAGTGCCTTCTTTGTAAACATGAATAGATATCTTATATTTATTGGTTTAAATATTTTGTGTTACAAAAGTATCTTTATCCCCAGTCTCGAATAAGGCTGGCAAGGTTTTTCGTTAAAATAGAGGGTACGCAACTATCCAAAAACCTAATATGAATCACTATTCATTCGGTTTATGAACCATAATCATTATATCATTATGTAGGAGAGATGGCCGAGTGGTTGAAGGCGTAGCATTGGAACTGCTATGTAGGCTTTTGTTTACCGAGGGTTCGAATCCCTCTCTTTCCGTACCCTTCACCTAATTCACCAATGTTATTGATCACAATATCTCAAATAACAATGAACAATGGACCCCATTATTCCAACAATTAGACCTTTCTTTCATATGGCTTCTCTATCCCTAATCCTAATTTATGTGGTATGGATTATACTGGAAAGAATGGACAAGGAATGAGAATCTCCCTATCAATCTATGATACGATACATGAGTGGGAAAAAATCCCCGGATAAAATGTCTTCCTGAGGGTCTTCTTTATATAGGTGAAAGGGAGGGCAAAATTGTCTGAATCCTTCTTATTTTAGTTATGTTTAAGTCTGACGAGAATAATATTCTACAACAAGCAATTCATTTATTTTCAAACCGACGCATTTACTATCTATTATTTGATTGACTGATCCTTTATATTGGAATGGGTGAAGAGTCAAATGTTTTGGCAATTCCTCACGGGAGGATGAATCAAGATAATTTTGAACCAGAGACTTAGATTTTTGTTCATCTCTCACTGTAATAATATCTTGGGGTTTGCAACGATAACTTGGTATATCTACTATACGACCATTAACTAAAATATGTCTATGGTTAACCAATTGCCGGGCTTGAGGAATAGTTGAAGCCATACCTAATCGAAAAAGGATGTTATCTAACCGCATTTCAAGTAATTGTAGTAAAACTTGACCTGTTGACCCTTTTGCTTTTCCGGATATACGAACGTATTTAAGTAATTGTTGTTCTGTCAGACCATAATGAAAGCGCAATTTTTGTTTTTCTTCTAAACGAATACGATATTGAGATTTTTTACCGGGGCGTAATTGGTTTCTAAGATCACTTCCAGCTCTAGGCTTTTTACTAGTTAGTCCCGGTAAAGCCCCCAGACGACGTATTTTTTTGAAACGAGGCCCTCTGTAACGCGACATAAAGACTCCTTATGAAGTTGCATAAACCTAAATGAAATTAAACTAAACTAAATGATAAATAGAAAAATCAAAAATATAATTTAAATATAATTTAAATTAAAAATAATAAATTAATCTAAATTTACTGAAGTATTGTATTCCAAAGAAAAATTCGAAAGAATACTTCGATAAATTGTATATCAATATCCGGGTTTTAACTTAATATATTATATATTATATATAATATATATCTATAATATCGTATTAAAATTAATATAAAATAGAAAAAATTGCTTTTAAAGATTCTTTTCTTGATTGATTTAGTCTACATAGACCAAACTCCTCCAATTTTTTTTAATTGGAAGTTCTTATAAGATAATGGATTGGTTCCCTTTGGGAAAAGGGGAAGAAACCTTTTTAATTTCTTTGATTTCGTATTATCAACTATGTAAATCAAACATATCGATAAAAGCCAGCTATCGGAGTCGAACCGATGACCCTCGCATTACAAATGCGATGCTCTAACCTCTGAGCTAAGCGGGCTCGCATAACATAAATTGTACACACATAGGAATTTAGTCAACTACTGGCATCTTAAATCTTAGCTATTAACTGTTCATTCTTAACTCTTCACAATTACTATGAATCTAGAATAATTTATACTAATATAAAATATTATTTTAATCTTATTAAAGACTAGATAATAAAAATAGAATTTCAAATAAATATCGGATATTTGAATATTTATAGAACATAACAATTAATATACCAATTAATATATTAATTCGCTTAATTAGATAGTAAGATTTTTTTGAATTTTTGAATTTAAATGATATTTGAAATTAAAAATTCTTTTTTTTTTTTTTTACTAATCTAATTCTATTTTATATTTTTTTTTTTAATAAAATATTTTATTAGTATTAAATTACTATAATAAGCTAAAGCATTAATTTTATTACATTTTTTTACATTAAAAATTTGCATTTTCTATCTAATCTATTTAGAATTTTAAAGTTAAAGAGAATCTAGTAATTAAATTACTATAATATAATAATTAAATATTATTCTAGTATTCTATATATATAGAATACATATTAATTACATTATAAAAGTTACATTATAAAAGATTATACATTATAATATTCGAAATAATTTCATTCTAAATTTAATTATTCAAAAAAAAAAAAAAAGAATTCTTAGTTATAGCCATTAGATTCGTTATGGCTATTAATTAATATTATAGTAAATTATTTAATATACTATTAAATATATTATATTCCCTTTACATAGTTATTTTTAGGTCGCAAAGATAAGAGCTAAGACGAAAACAAAAGAATCGATCGTTCAAGTATTCAAGATTGTACGCTAAAAACGATATAAAGAGGGAAATATATGGAAAATATATATATTTTAAGTAGAATTATAATATTAGGTGTAATAATACTATACATTTATATAATTATATATAATATAGTATTTAAGTATACTATAATATGTGATATGTATCCATCTATATTATATATTGATTTGTGGATAGAGAAATAATAGAATCTTTTCTAATTGGATCAAATATGAGTTTCCGAAAGAGATGAAAGAAGATAGACAAGAAATCCAAATACAAAATACAATATTAAGTATAAGAAAAAGATTTTCAATATGAGAACCGCTATCTAATGAATTCAACTGAATTCAACAGTTCCATCATACCATAATATAAATGAAATAAAAAGGAAAAGGGTATCATAATGAAATCCTAATCACAAACCAAAAGGGGGATATGGCGAAATAGGTAGACGCTACGGACTTAATTGAATTGAGCCTTGGTATGGAAATCTACCAAGTGATAACTTTCAAATTCAGAGAAACCCTGGAATTAAAAATGGGCAATCCTGAGCCAAATCCAGTTTTCTGAAAACAAACAAGGGTTCAGAAGGCGATAAAAAAAAAAGGATAGGATAGGTGCAGAGACTCAACGGAAGCTGTTCTAACAAATGGAGTTGGCTGCGGTGCATTAGTAAAGGAATCACTCCAGAAAAGAAAGGATGAAGAATAAACCTATATACGTACTGAAATACTATCTTCAAACGATTAATGACAACCCCAATCCGTATTTCTTTTAATTTTCATGAAAAATTAAAAGAATTGTTGTGAATCAAATATTAATTGATCAAATCATTTAATACATCAAAAGCTGATAGATCTTTTGAAGAATTGATTAATCGGACGAGAATAAAGATAGAGTCCCATTCTACGTGTCAATTTTGACAACAATGAAATTTATAGTAAGAGGAAAATCCGTCGACTTTAAAAATCGTGAGGGTTCGAGTCCCTCTATCCCCAATCCCCAAAAAGGCCCATTTGATTCCCTAATTATGTATCCTATCTTCTTCTTTTGTTAGCAGTTTAAAATTCGTTATCTTTCTCGTTCATTCTAATTCTACAAACGTATTTGATCGAAAATCTTTTTCTTATCACAAGCCTTGGGATTTAAACACGTACAAATGAACATCTTTGAGAAGGGAATCCCATATTAAATTTGAATAATTAATAATTCATTTTATTACTCGTACTGTACTGAAACTTACAAAGTCTTTTTTTTGAAGATCCAAGAAATTCTACCAAGGCCTGGATAAGTATTTGCAATCCTCCTTTCGTCTTTTTAATTGACATAGACCCAAGTCCTCTATTAAAATGAGGATGATGCGTAAGGAATGGTCGGGATAGCTCAGCTGGTAGAGCAGAGGACTGAAAATCCTCGTGTCACCAGTTCAAATCTGGTTCCTGGCACATGAACAATTTGTATGAGTATCCATTCTACAAATTAATTTATATGGGTCGACATGCAATGCATATTCATTAAATAGTATAAATTTTTTAAATACTATAAACCATGATACATATTTATCCATCTAAAT